GCTAGCGTAGCTTAACACAAAGCATAACACTGAAGATGTTAAGATGGGCCCTAAGAAGCTCCGCATGCACAAAGGCATGGTCCCGACCTTATTATCAGCTCTAACCCAACTTACACATGCAAGTCTCCGCAGTCCCGTGAGTATGCCCTCAATCCCCCGCCCGGGGACAAGGAGCGGGCATCAGGCACAAACTTTAGCCCAAAACGCCTAGCCAAGCCACACCCCCAAGGGAATTCAGCAGTGATAGACATTAAGCCATAAGTGAAAACTTGACTCAGTCAGGGTTAATGAGGGCCGGTAAAACTCGTGCCAGCCACCGCGGTTAAACGAGAGGCCCCAGTTGATATTATTACGGCGTAAAGGGTGGTTAAGGAAGGAACTGAACGATAAAGCCAAATGGCCCTTTGGCCGTCATACGCTTCTAGGTGTCCGAAGCCCACCCCCACGAAAGTAGCTTTAATAAAACCCACCTGACCCCACGAAAGCTGAGAAACAAACTGGGATTAGATACCCCACTATGCTCAGCCATAAACCTAGACGTCCAACTACAATTAGACGTCCGCCAGGGTACTACGAGCATTAGCTTGAAACCCAAAGGACCTGACGGTGCCTTAGACCCCCCTAGAGGAGCCTGTTCTAGAACCGATAACCCCCGTTAAACCTCACCACTTCTAGCCACCCCAGCCTATATACCGCCGTCGCCAGCTTACCCTGTGAAGGCAATAAAAGTAAGCAAAATGGGCACAACCCAGAACGTCAGGTCGAGGTGTAGCGCACGAAGCGGGAAGAAATGGGCTACATTTTCTATCACCAGAACACTACGGACATGCAACATGAAATAGTGCTTGAAGGAGGATTTAGTAGTAAAAAGGAAACAGAGTGTCCTTTTGAACCCGGCTCTAAGGCGCGTACACACCGCCCGTCACTCTCCCCTGTCAACATGCATTAAGAGTACATAATATCAAAGCACTGACAAGGGGAGGCAAGTCGTAACATGGTAAGTGTACCGGAAGGTGCACTTGGATTAAACCCAGGGCGTGGCTGAGTTAGTTAAGCATCTCACTTACACCGAGAAGACATCCATGCAAGTTGGATCACCCTGAGCCAAACAGCTAGCTTAATAACTAATTTTAAATCAACAATGTTTATAAAAAAACATGACCCACCCCTAAAAATTAAACCATTTTTTTACCTGAGTATGGGAGACAGAAAAGGTTCGCTCAAAGCAATAGAGAAAGTACCGCAAGGGAAAGCTGAAAGAGAAATGAAACAACCCATATAAGCACTAAAAAACAAAGATTAAACCTTGTACCTTTTGCATCATGATTTAGTAAGTACACTCAAGCAAAGAGACCTTTAGTTTGAAACCCCGAAACCAGGTGAGCTACCCCGAGACAGCCTATGTAAATTAGGGCTAACCCGTCTCTGTGGCAAAAGAGTGGGAAGAGCTCCGGGTAGAAGTGACAGACCTACCGAACCTGGTGATAGCTGGTTGCCTGAGAAATGGATAGAAGTTCAGCCCCGCACACCCCAAACCAAGACCCTAAACTTATAAGGTAATTTTAAGGGAAACATGTGGGAGTTAGTTAAAGGGGGTACAGCCCCTCTAACAAAGGATACAACCTTAACAGGAGGATAAAGATCATAATATTTAAAACAAACTGTTTTAGTGGGCCTAAAAGCAGCCATCTAAGCAGAAAGCGTTAAAGCTCAGACAGAATAAAGTTTATTATACTGATAAAAAATCTTATTCCCCTAAAAATATCAGGCTATTCCATATTCACATGGAAGAGATTATGCTAAAATGAGTAACAAGAAGACCTGCTCTTCTCCAAGCACAAGTGTAAACCAGATCGGACACACCACTGGAAAATAACGAACTCAACCCAAGAGAGTACTGCGAACAATACAAAAACCAAGAAAAACTCGCAACTAAATAATCGTTAACCCCACACTGGAGTGCTATTTTTAAAGGAAAGACTAAAAGAAAGGGAAGGAACTCGGCAAACACAAGCCTCGCCTGTTTACCAAAAACATCGCCTCCTGCAACTAGATTAAGTATAGGAGGTCCAGCCTGCCCAGTGACTACGGGTTCAACGGCCGCGGTATTTTGACCGTGCAAAGGTAGCGCAATCACTTGTCTTTTAAATAGAGACCTGTATGAATGGCTAAACGAGGGCTTAACTGTCTCCCCCTTCCAGTCAGTGAAATTGATCTATCCGTGCAGAAGCGGATGTAATAATACAAGACGAGAAGACCCTTTGGAGCTTAAGGTACAAATTTAACCACGTTAAACAACTCAACAAAAAGCAAGAACCTAGTGGCATATAAAATTTTACCTTCGGTTGGGGCGACCGCGGAGGAAAAACCAGCCTCCGAGTGGAATGGGACAAATCCCTAAAACCAAGAGAAACATCTCTAAGCCGCAGAACATCTGACCAATAATGATCCGGCCTTACGGCCGATCAACGAACCAAGTTACCCTAGGGATAACAGCGCAATCCTCTCCCAGAGTCCATATCGACGAGGGGGTTTACGACCTCGATGTTGGATCAGGACATCCTAATGGTGCAGCCGCTATTAAGGGTTCGTTTGTTCAACGATTAAAGTCCTACGTGATCTGAGTTCAGACCGGAGCAATCCAGGTCAGTTTCTATCTGTAACGCTACTTTTCCTAGTACGAAAGGATCGGAAAAGAGGGGCCCATACTTAAAGCACGCCCCACCTCTAATTAATGAAAACAAATAAATTAAATAAAGGGAGGGCTAAAACCCCTGCCGCCCAAAATAAGGGCATACTGGGGTGGCAGAGCATGGTAAATTGCGAAAGGCCTAAGCCCTTTATACCGGAGGTTCAAATCCTCTTCCCAGTTTATGCTAAACACTTTAATAAACCACTTGATTAACCCACTAGCCTACATCGTGCCAGTCCTATTAGCAGTAGCCTTCCTAACACTACTAGAACGAAAAGTCCTAGGATATATACAACTACGAAAAGGCCCCAACGTAGTAGGACCTTATGGACTATTACAGCCGATCGCCGACGGAGTAAAGCTCTTTATTAAAGAACCCGTTCGACCCTCCACATCATCTCCATTTTTATTTTTAGCTACCCCCATTCTCGCACTAACCCTCGCCATAACACTATGAGCACCAATACCAATGCCCTATCCTATTATTGACCTGAACCTGGGGGTCCTGTTTATCCTGGCCCTATCAAGCCTAGCTGTATACTCCATCCTAGGATCAGGGTGAGCATCAAATTCAAAGTACGCACTAATTGGAGCCCTACGAGCAGTGGCCCAAACAATTTCATACGAAGTAAGTCTAGGCCTTATCCTTCTCTCAGTGATTATCTTCTCAGGCGGTTACACCCTCCAGACATTTAATACAGCCCAAGAAAGCATTTGACTCCTGGCCCCAGCATGGCCCTTAGCAGCCATGTGATACATCTCAACCCTAGCTGAGACAAACCGAGCACCATTTGATCTAACAGAGGGGGAATCAGAACTAGTTTCTGGTTTCAATGTAGAATATGCAGGAGGCCCCTTCGCCCTATTCTTCTTGGCTGAATACGCTAACATTCTAATAATAAACACCCTGTCAGCCGTCCTGTTCCTGGGGTCTTCTCATTTCCCTAATATACCTGAACTGACAACAATTAGTCTTATGGTTAAAGCCGCATTCTTATCAGTCGTATTCCTATGAGTCCGGGCCTCCTACCCCCGGTTCCGATATGACCAACTTATACACCTTGTGTGAAAGAATTTCCTACCACTAACACTAGCCCTTGTACTATGACATATTGCCCTACCAATTGCACTAGCAGGTCTCCCCCCACAACTATAGTTTAGGAACTGTGCCCGAATGCCTAGGGACCACTTTGATAGAGTGGCTTATAGGGGTTAAAATCCCCTCAGTTCTTAGAAAGAAGGGGGTCGAACCCATGCCCAAGAGATCAAAACTCTTAGTGCTTCCTCTACACCACTTTCTAAGATGGGGTCAGCTAATAAAGCTTTCGGGCCCATACCCCGAACATGACGGTTAAAGTCCCTCCTCCATCAATGAACCCCTACGTACTAATAATTCTATTATCCAGCCTGGGACTAGGCACCACCCTAACTTTTGCTAGTTCTCACTGACTATTAGCTTGAATAGGGCTAGAAATTAACACCCTAGCAATCGTCCCGCTAATAGCACAACATCACCACCCCCGGGCAGTAGAAGCCACTACAAAATACTTCCTAACTCAAGCAACCGCAGCAGCAATAATCCTGTTTGCCAGTACAACAAATGCCTGAGTCACAGGAGAGTGGGACATAAACAATATATCAAGCCCAATTGCCAACACCATGGTTATCACCGCCCTAGCACTTAAAATTGGACTTGCACCAATACACTTTTGAATGCCAGAAGTCCTACAGGGGCTGGACCTACTAACAGGCCTAATCCTGTCAACTTGACAAAAACTAGCCCCCATGGCCCTTATCATTCAAACAGCCCAAACCATCGACCCCCTCCTACTAACCTCCCTGGGACTCATATCCACACTGGCTGGAGGGTGGGGCGGATTAAACCAAACCCAACTCCGAAAAATCTTAGCCTACTCTTCTATCGCCCATATAGGGTGAATGATTATTGTCCTACAATACGCTCCCCAGCTTACACTCCTTGCACTAGGGACCTACATTTTCATAACCTCAGCAGCATTTCTCACACTAAAAGCATCCTCCGCCACAAAAATTAACACCCTCGCAATAACCTGGTCGAACAGCCCAATCTTAACTACAACCGCTGCCCTTGTCTTATTATCATTAGGCGGACTCCCGCCCCTGACAGGATTCATACCAAAGTGATTGATCCTACAAGAACTAACAAAACAAGATCTTCCAGCTACCGCCACAATTATAGCCCTCGCGGCCCTTCTTAGTCTCTACTTCTACCTTCGACTATGTTACGCAATAACATTAACAATTTCCCCAAATACAACAAACGCAACTACACCTTGACGAGTAAAAACAACTCAAACCTCCCTGCCCCTAACTATTTCAACCACAATTGCTCTAGGTCTTCTACCTGTGACTCCGGCTATTCTAATACTAGCCACCTAAGGGACTTAGGATAGCACCAGACCAAGAGCCTTCAAAGCTCTAAGCAGAAGTGAAAATCTTCTAGTCCCTGGATAAGACCTACAAGAGTCTATCTTGCATTTTCTGATTGCAAATCAAATGTTTTTGTTAAACTAAGGCCTTACTAGATGGGAAGGCCTCGATCCTACAAACTCTTAGTTAACAGCTAAGCGCTCAAACCAGCGAGCATCCATCTACTTTTCCCGCCGTTAGCCTACAAAGGCGGGAAAAGCCCCGGCAGAGTATTACTCTACGTCTCTGGATTTGCAATCCAACATGTTTCTTCACCACGGGGCTGGTGATAGGAAGAGGACTCGAACCTCTGTCTTCGGGGCTACAACCCACCGCCTAATACTCGGCTACCCTACCTGTGGCAATTACGCGCTGATTCTTTTCTACAAACCACAAAGACATTGGTACCCTCTATCTTGTATTTGGTGCCTGAGCCGGAATAGTGGGAACTGCTTTAAGCCTCCTTATTCGAGCTGAACTTAGCCAACCCGGGTCACTTCTAGGCGATGACCAAATCTATAATGTTATCGTCACTGCCCACGCCTTCGTAATAATTTTCTTTATAGTAATACCAATTCTCATTGGGGGATTTGGAAATTGACTTGTGCCACTAATGATTGGCGCACCCGATATAGCATTCCCGCGAATGAATAATATAAGCTTCTGACTCCTCCCCCCATCATTCCTCCTACTACTAGCTTCTTCTGGTGTTGAGGCTGGAGCTGGGACAGGGTGAACAGTCTACCCACCCCTTGCAGGCAATCTTGCCCACGCGGGGGCATCCGTAGACCTTACAATTTTCTCGCTTCACTTGGCAGGTGTCTCATCAATTTTAGGGGCTATTAACTTTATTACTACCACTATTAACATGAAACCCCCAGCCATCTCCCAATATCAAACACCCCTATTCGTCTGAGCCGTGCTTGTAACAGCCGTACTCCTACTTCTCTCACTTCCAGTCCTGGCCGCCGGAATTACAATACTTCTCACAGATCGAAATCTTAATACCACATTCTTCGACCCAGCAGGAGGGGGGGACCCGATCCTGTACCAACATTTGTTCTGATTCTTTGGCCACCCAGAAGTCTATATTCTTATTTTACCCGGATTCGGGATTATCTCACACGTCGTAGCCTACTACGCTGGCAAAAAAGAGCCATTTGGCTATATAGGAATAGTCTGAGCTATGATGGCTATTGGCCTCCTTGGCTTTATTGTTTGAGCCCATCATATGTTTACTGTTGGAATAGACGTAGACACCCGTGCCTACTTCACATCCGCAACAATAATTATCGCCATCCCAACCGGTGTAAAAGTATTTAGTTGACTCGCCACACTACATGGCGGCTCTATTAAATGAGACACACCCATGCTATGAGCCCTCGGGTTCATTTTCCTCTTCACAGTGGGTGGACTTACAGGAATTGTATTAGCCAACTCATCACTAGATATTGTACTCCACGACACATATTATGTAGTTGCACACTTCCATTATGTATTGTCAATGGGTGCCGTATTTGCCATCATAGCAGCCTTTGTGCACTGATTCCCACTATTCTCAGGATACACCCTGAATGATACTTGAACAAAAATCCACTTTGGTGTAATATTTATTGGTGTAAATCTAACATTCTTCCCCCAACATTTCCTAGGCCTGGCCGGAATGCCACGACGATATTCTGACTACCCTGACGCTTATGCCCTATGAAATACAGTGTCATCTATTGGGTCCCTTATTTCCCTAGTCGCAGTAATTATGTTCCTATTCATCCTTTGAGAAGCCTTTGCCGCCAAACGAGAGGTATCCTCAGTAGAGTTAACCATGACAAACGTAGAATGACTTCACGGCTGCCCTCCACCCTACCACACATTTGAAGAGCCAGCATTCGTCCGAGTTCAATCAAACTAACGAGAAAGGGAGGAATTGAACCCCCATGTACTGGTTTCAAGCCAGTCACATAACCACTCTGTCACTTTCTTCTAAGACATTAGTAAAATGCAAATTACACCACCTTGTCAAGGTGGTATTACAGGTTAAATCCCTGTATGTCTTAAGCCACAGGCTTAATGGCACATCCCACACAACTAGGATTCCAAGACGCGGCATCACCCGTTATAGAAGAACTTCTCCATTTCCACGACCACGCCCTAATAATTGTGTTTTTAATTAGCACTTTAGTATTATATATTATTGTTGCAATGGTCTCTACTAAACTTACCAACAAATACATCCTAGACTCCCAAGAAATCGAAATTGTATGAACCGTCCTACCAGCTGTAATTCTAGTTTTGATTGCCCTACCATCCCTTCGAATTCTATATCTTATAGACGAAATTAATGACCCCCACCTAACAATTAAAGCCATAGGACACCAATGATACTGAAGTTATGAATATACAGACTATGAAGACTTAGGCTTTGACTCCTATATAATTCCAACCCAAGACCTCACACCAGGCCAATTCCGGCTGCTAGAAACAGACCATCGAATAGTAGTTCCAATAGAGTCACCCATTCGTGTATTAGTATCCGCTGAAGACGTACTTCACTCTTGAGCCGTACCGTCCCTAGGTGTAAAAATAGACGCAGTACCCGGACGACTGAATCAAACTGCCTTTATTGCCTCACGTCCAGGAGTATTCTACGGACAGTGCTCCGAAATCTGTGGCGCCAATCACAGCTTTATACCAATTGTAGTTGAGGCCGTCCCACTAGAACACTTTGAAAGCTGATCCTCATTAATACTAGAAGACGCCTCACTAGGAAGCTAATTATTGGACAAAGCGTTGGCCTTTTAAGCCAAAGTTTGGTGACTACCGACCACCTCTAGTGAAATGCCCCAATTAAACCCCAACCCTTGATTCGCCATTCTAGTATTTTCATGAATCATCTTTCTTACTATTATCCCAACTAAAATCCTAAATCATACAACACCCAACGAACCCGCCCCAATAAGCGAAGAAAAACACAAAACTGAACCTTGAGACTGACCATGATAACAAGCTTTTTTGACCAATTTGCAAGCCCCTCCTTTCTAGGTATTCCCCTTATTGCCGTTGCAATTGCACTACCGTGAATTCTATTCCCAACTCCCCCATCTCGATGGTTAAACAATCGACTTATCACCCTTCAAACATGGTTCATTAACCGTTTTACCAATCAACTTCTACTACCACTAAATGTAGGAGGACACAAATGGGCCTTACTATTTGCCTCCTTAATAGTGTTCCTCATTACCATTAACATACTTGGCCTTCTCCCATATACCTTTACACCCACCACCCAGCTCTCGCTAAATATAGGATTTGCTGTGCCTCTGTGGCTTGCTACAGTAATTATCGGTATGCGTAACCAACCAACAGTGGCTCTTGGACACCTTCTTCCAGAAGGAACCCCTGTCCCGCTAATCCCAGTACTGATTATCATCGAAACAATTAGTCTATTTATTCGGCCCTTAGCCCTCGGAGTACGACTTACAGCTAATTTAACTGCAGGTCACCTATTAATTCAACTTATTGCTACAGCCGTCTTTGTACTGCTACCCATGATGCCAACAGTAGCAATTCTAACAGCCGCTGTTTTATTCCTCCTGACACTTCTAGAAGTTGCAGTTGCAATAATCCAAGCCTATGTATTTGTACTTCTACTAAGCCTCTACCTACAAGAAAACGTTTAATGGCACACCAAGCACATGCATTTCATATGGTCGATCCCAGCCCATGACCACTAACCGGAGCCGTAGGCGCTCTATTAATAACATCTGGCCTAGCAATCTGGTTTCACTTCCACTCAACAACACTAATAACCCTTGGACTAATTCTCTTGCTTCTTACAATATTCCAATGATGACGTGATATTATCCGGGAAGGAACCTTCCAAGGACATCACACGCCCCCAGTACAAAAAGGCCTGCGTTACGGGATAATCCTATTCATCACCTCAGAAGTTTTCTTTTTCCTCGGATTTTTCTGAGCTTTCTACCACTCTAGCCTGGCACCAACACCTGAACTAGGAGGATGCTGACCTCCAACAGGGATTACCACATTAGACCCATTTGAAGTCCCTCTCCTTAACACAGCAGTTTTATTAGCATCAGGTGTAACAGTCACATGAGCCCACCACAGCATCATAGAAGGAGAACGAAAACAGGCTATTCAATCCCTCGCACTTACAATCCTACTAGGACTATACTTCACCGCGCTACAAGCCATAGAATACTACGAAGCCCCCTTTACGATTGCTGACGGAGTATATGGTTCCACATTCTTCGTAGCCACAGGATTCCATGGACTTCATGTAATCATTGGGTCAACCTTCTTGGCCGTCTGCCTCCTTCGCCAGATCCAATACCACTTTACATCTGAACATCACTTCGGCTTCGAAGCCGCTGCCTGATACTGACACTTTGTCGACGTAGTCTGACTATTCCTTTACGTATCCATCTACTGATGAGGCTCATATCTTTCTAGTATTTAAATTAGTACAAGTGACTTCCAATCATTTAGTCTTGGTTAAACCCCAGGGAAAGATAATGAATTTAATCACAACTATTCTTATTATCACAGTGGCCTTATCCTCAATTCTAGCAATCGTATCATTTTGACTCCCCCAAATAAACCCAGACGCAGAAAAGCTCTCCCCATACGAGTGCGGATTTGATCCACTAGGATCCGCCCGATTACCTTTCTCCCTCCGATTTTTCCTAGTCGCTATCTTATTTCTCCTGTTTGACCTGGAGATTGCCCTTCTTCTCCCCCTGCCCTGAGGTGACCAACTTCACAACCCCACAGGAACATTCTTTTGAGCAACCACGGTTCTCATTCTACTAACCTTAGGATTAATCTACGAATGAACTCAGGGAGGCCTAGAATGAGCAGAATAAGGGAGTTAGTCCAAAAAAGACCTCTGATTTCGGCTCAGAAAATTGTGGTTTAAGTCCACGACCCCCTTATGACACCAGTACATTTCAGCTTTAGTTCAGCATTCATCCTAGGATTAATAGGGCTAGCATTCCACCGCACCCACCTGCTCTCTGCACTCCTGTGCCTAGAGGGTATAATACTATCCCTATTTATTGCACTGGCCTTATGAACACTACAATTCGAATCTACAAGCTTCTCCACTGCCCCCATGCTTTTACTAGCCTTCTCCGCCTGCGAAGCGAGCACAGGCCTCGCACTCCTAGTAGCCACAGCCCGAACCCATGGCACTGATCGCCTACAGAACCTTAATCTCCTACAATGCTAAAAGTACTAATCCCCACAATTATATTATTCCCAACAATTTGATTAATCTCCCCAAAATGACTATGGGCAGGCACAATCGCCCACAGTCTCTCAATTGCCCTCGTAAGCCTTACATGATTAAAATGAACATCCGAAACCGGCTGAACCATATCTAACACTTACCTGGCAACAGACCCCTTATCAACCCCCCTGTTAGTCTTAACATGCTGACTACTGCCACTAATAATCCTAGCCAGCCAAAATCACATTAACCCAGAGCCCATTAACCGACAACGCCTCTACATCACGCTACTAACCTCACTACAGACTTTTTTAATTATAGCATTTGGGGCCACAGAAATCATTATATTTTACATCATATTTGAAGCCACACTCATTCCAACCTTAATCATCATCACTCGATGAGGGAACCAGACTGAACGACTAAATGCAGGGACCTACTTTTTATTTTACACACTTGCAGGCTCCCTACCTCTCCTAGTTGCGCTGCTTTTACTCCAACAATCTACAGGTACCCTATCTATACTTGTAATTCAATACTCTGAACCACTCTTACTAGACTCCTGAGGCCATAAGATTTGATGGGCCGGCTGTCTTATCGCATTTCTAGTAAAAATACCATTGTACGGCGTACACCTTTGACTCCCCAAAGCACACGTAGAAGCTCCCGTCGCAGGGTCTATAGTCCTGGCAGCAGTACTACTAAAACTCGGGGGATACGGGATAATACGAATAATAATTATATTAGACCCCCTATCAAAAGAACTAGTTTACCCCTTCATCATCTTAGCACTATGAGGAATCATCATGACAGGGTCTATTTGCCTACGACAAACAGACCTTAAATCATTAATCGCCTACTCTTCTGTCAGCCACATAGGTCTTGTAGCAGGGGGCATTTTAATTCAAACCCCATGAGGATTTTCAGGAGCAATTATTCTAATAATCGCCCACGGTCTAGTATCCTCAATACTATTCTGCCTGGCCAACACAGCCTATGAGCGAACTCATAGCCGAACCATAATTTTAGCCCGAGGATTACAATTAATCTTCCCCCTAACAGCAGTCTGATGATTCATTGCCAACCTGGCCAACCTCGCACTCCCCCCTCTGCCCAATCTAATAGGAGAGCTAATAATTATCACAACCTTGTTCAACTGATCCCCCTGAACTATTGCACTAACCGGGGCAGGCACCCTGATCACAGCAGGCTACTCACTATATATATTCTTAATATCTCAACGAGGCCCGACACCAAGCCACATCATAAAACTCCAACCCTTCCACACCCGAGAACACTTGTTAATAGCCCTTCATCTAATCCCCGTAATTCTCCTTGTAGCAAAACCAGAACTCATGTGAGGTTGATGCTATTAGTAAGTATAGTTTAACTAAAATATTAGATTGTGATTCTAAAGACAGGAGTTAAAATCCCCTTACTCACCAAGGAAGGACAGAAATCAATAAGTACTGCTAATCCTTATGCACCGCGGTTAAAATCCGCGGCTTCCTCATGCTTCTGAAGGATAACAGCTCATCCGTTGGTCTTAGGAACCAAAAACTCTTGGTGCAAATCCAAGTGGAAGCTATGAACTCAACAACACTAATTATATCCTCCTCACTTATTTTAGTTATTACAATCCTTATTATCCCACTACTAACAACACTAAATCCTCAACCACGCAAAACAGACTGAGCAAACACACATGTAAAAACCGCCGTAAGCACTGCATTTTTTGTTAGCTTACTGCCACTGATAATATTCCTAGACCAAGGCATAGAAAGCGTCACCACAAACTGACAATGAATAAACACACACATATTCGACACAAATATTAGCTTTAAATTCGACCACTACTCCCTCATCTTCACACCTATCGCCCTCTACGTCACCTGGTCTATTCTAGAATTTGCACTATGGTACATGCACTCAGACCCCAATATGAACCGATTCTTTAAATACCTGCTACTATTCTTAGTAGCAATAATTACCCTTGTCACCGCCAACAACATATTTCAATTATTTATCGGCTGAGAGGGAGTTGGGATTATGTCATTCCTACTAATCGGGTGGTGGTACGGACGAGCAGATGCTAATACAGCAGCCCTACAAGCCGTGATCTACAACCGAGTGGGGGACATTGGACTAATCCTAAGTATAGCATGATTTGCAATAAACTTTAACTCTTGAGAAATTCAACAGATCTTCTTTCTGTCAAAAAACTTTGACATAACAATCCCACTAATAGGACTTATTCTAGCAGCCACAGGAAAATCGGCCCAATTTGGCCTACACCCGTGGCTCCCTTCTGCCATGGAGGGCCCTACGCCAGTATCTGCCCTACTCCATTCTAGCACTATAGTCGTAGCAGGAATCTTCTTATTAATTCGCCTCCACCCCCTTATAGAAGACAATCAAACCGCACTAACAACCTGCCTATGCTTAGGTGCCCTAACCACCCTATTCACAGCCACCTGCGCCCTAACCCAAAATGACATTAAAAAAATTGTAGCTTTTTCAACATCCAGCCAACTAGGCCTAATAATAGTTACAATTGGCCTAAACCAACCACAACTAGCATTTCTTCACATTTGCACCCATGCTTTCTTCAAAGCTATGTTGTTCTTGTGCTCTGGCTCAATTATTCACAGCCTTAATGACGAACAGGATATCCGAAAAATAGGAGGCCTCCACAACTTAATACCAGCCACTTCAACCTATCTCACGATTGGTAGCCTGGCACTAACAGGAACTCCATTCCTTGCAGGCTTCTTTTCAAAAGATGCTATTATTGAAGCCCTAAACACCTCTAACCTTAACGCCTGAGCCCTAGTCCTTACACTTATTGCTACATCATTCACCGCAGTTTACAGCTTCCGAGTTATTTTCTTTGTCACCATGGGGTCCCCGCGATTCCTCCCAATATCCCCCATTAATGAAAACAACCCATCAGTAATTAATCCCATCAAACGACTTGCCTGAGGAAGTATTATTGCAGGACTTATCATCACCTCCAACTTCCTACCCTCAAAAACACCTATTATAACGATACCCCTGACCCTAAAAATAGCAGCCCTCATGGTCACCATCGTCGGACTACTAGTAGCCATAGAGCTCACCGCCCTGACTAATAAACAAGTTAAAATCACCCCCACAATACCTTCACACAACTTCTCAAACATACTAGGATATTTCCCCGCATTAATTCACCGAACGTCCCCAAAACTTAACCTCACCCTAGGACAATCAATCGCCAATAAGCTCGACCAAACATGATTTGAAATATCTGGGCCAAAAGGGTTGACCTTAGCCCAAATAATGATATCAAAAATTATAAGCGATATCCAACGAGGGATAATTAAAACATACTTGACTATTTTCCTTCTAACACAAACTCTGAGCATTCTACTAACTATTCATTAAACTGCACGGAGAGTACCACGACTTAGCCCCCGAGTCAATTCTAACACAACAAGCAACGTTAAAAGAAGAACCCAAGCACAAATAACCAACATTGCTCCCCCAAAAGAATACATCACGGCCACACCCCCAACATCCCCCCGCAACATAGAAAACTCCTTCAACCCATCAATCATAACCCAAGAACCCTCATATCACCCACCTCAAAACATGCCGGCCATCAAAATTACCCCCAATAAATAAATTAGCACATAACCGGCAACAGAACGACTCCCTCAAGCCTCCGGAAAAGGTTCAGCAGCTAAAGCTGCTGAATAAGCAAATACTACAAGCATACCCCCTAAATAGATTAAAAAGAGGACTAAAGACAAAAAAGATCCCCCAGAACCAACCAAAATTCCACACCCAACACCCGCTGCCACCACCAAGCCTAAAGCGGCAAAATACGGAGTAGGGTTAGACGCAACAGCAATTAAACCGACGATCAGAGCCACCAATAACATAAACATAAAATAGGTCATAATTCTTGCTCGGACTTTAACCGAGACCAATGACTTGAAGAACCACCGTTGTAGTTCAACTACAAGAACAATAATGGCAAGCCTACGAAAAACCCACCCCCTAATAAAAATCGCTAATGATGCACTAGTTGATCTACCAACACCGTCCAATATTTCAGTCTGATGAAACTTCGGATCCCTTCTAGGATTATGTCTAATTACACAAATTCTAACAGGACTATTCTTAGCCATACACTATACCTCAGACATCTCGACCGCATTCTCATCAGTCGCCCACATTTGCCGAGACGTAAACTACGGCTGACTTATTCGCAACCTACATGCTAACGGAGCATCATTCTTTTTTATCTGTATTTACATGCACGTTGCCCGCGGCCTATATTACGGATCCTACCTCTACAAAGAAACCTGAAACATCGGGGTAGTCCTACTACTCCTAGTTATAATAACAGCCTTCGTTGGTTACGTCCTCCCATGAGGACAAATATCTTTCTGAGGGGCCACGGTAATTACGAACCTATTATCTGCAGTACCCTATATGGGAGACACCCTTGTCCAATGAATCTGAGGGGGCTTTTCAGTAGACAACGCAACACTAACACGATTCTTTGCATTCCACTTCTTACTGCCATTCATCATTGCCGCCGCAACCCTACTCCACCTACTATTTCTCCACGAAACAGGATCAAACAACCCCGCCGGACTAAACTCTGATGCAGACAAAATCTCCTTCCACCCGTACTTTTCATACAAAGACCTTCTCGGATTCGTACTAATATTACTAGCTCTGACATCACTAGCACTATTTTCCCCCAACCTGTTAGGAGACCCAGACAACTTCACACCAGCCAACCCTATAGTGACCCCGCCACATATTAAACCAGAGTGATACTTCCTGTTCGCCTACGCCATCTTACGATCCATCCCAAACAAACTAGGGGGTGTTCTCGCCTTACTGTTTTCTATTTTAATCCTGATAGTAGTCCCAATCCTACACACCTCAAAACAACGAGGACTTACATTTCGCCCAATCACCCAATTTCTTTTCTGAACACTTGTAGCAGACATACTAATTTTAACATGAATTGGAGGTATGCCTGTAGAACACCCATATGTTATCATTGGCCAAGTAGCATCAATCCTATATTTTGCACTTTTCCTCGTACTTGTCCCATTAGCAGGATGAGTGGAAAATAAAGCATTAAAATGAGCTTGCCCTAGTAGCTTAGCCTTAAAGCATCGGTCTTGTAATCCGAAGATCGGAGGTTAAATTCCTCCCTAGCGCCCAGAAAAGGGAGATTTTAACTCCCACCCCTGGCTCCCAAAGCCAGAATTCTAAATTAAACTATCTTCTGATAGTAACATGTATGTACTAGTACATAATATGCATAATATTACATAATGTAATAGTACATACCTATGTATTATCACCATTCATTTATTTTAACCCCAAAGCAAGTACTAACGTCTAAGAAGATCATAAACCAAATTATTAAGATTCAGAAATAATTTATTTTAACATGGGAAATAGATTTATCCCCTAAACATGGCACTCAAATTTTTCCTTGAATTACCCAGCTAAGATTTATTTTAAAAATATTAATGTAGTAAGAGACCACCAACTGGTTGATATAATTGCATACTATTAATGATAGAATCAGGGACACAATAGCTAAGGGTGGTATATTATGAACTATTCCTTGTATCTGGTTATATCTTTCAGGTACTTGACTTATTTACTCCACCCTAAGATATTGAATTGGCATCCGGTTAATGGTGTAATTACATACTCCTCGTTACCCAACATGCCGGGCATTCTTTTATATGCATAGGGTTCTCTTTTTAGGTTTCCTTTCACTTTGCATATCAGAGTGCAAGCTCAAATAGTAAATTAAGGTAGAGTTATATCCTTGTATAAGTTAAAATAGGTTAATTATTAAATGACATAACTTAAGAATTACATATTAATATCTCAAGTGCATAACATATACATCACTTCTTCAACTTATCCTTATATAGATGCCCCCCCTTTTGGCTTACGCGCGACAAACCCCCCTACCCCCTACGCTCAGCAAATCCTGTTATCCTTGTCAAACCCCGAAACCAAGGAAGGTTCGAGAACGTGCGAGCTAACGAATTTGAGATATGGGTTAGCCATCCGCATTGTATATATATACATGCACATTGCATTTATAAACCACACAAATGCCCCAAATTTTAGCCTAAAAATCTCTATTAAAAATTTTAAGAATTTCTTAATGCTAAAAAATTAAACATTTATAGT